TAAATTTTGTATTGTTTTGGCGGCATGGCCGAGCGGTAAGGCGGGGGACTGCAAATCCTTTTTCCCCAGTTCAAATCCGGGTGTCGCCTAATCACCAAAAGAATTGACATACCTTCCTCTGTTTTGCTGATAGCATTTGGAAAATTTTTACTGCGGAAGTGCAAATGGGGGAAACTGATAAATCATGAGAGTCCTTCCATTACTAACGGAGTGTCTACGGGACGGGTTTTGAATTAGATTCGATAGCAGGACAGAAATCGAATTCCGTTTTTAGTTGCGGAAAGGCCAGAAGATATTTTGTAGCGATATTCATCAACGTCTTTGAGTACTCCGGCATTCAATCAATATTAATTCGATTAAATGAGTAATTGGCTTTTACTTAAATATAAATATACCTTTTTTCGTTAACCTCTAGGCAAGAACAGAACATAATAGGGCGTCCTCCGATTGTTTCATAGAGACAATAAGGCTAAGGGTTAGATCAAAACAAAATGGGAAAAAAATAGGGTATGGGCCGGGTAGTGATCTACCTTTGTTCTATTTTTTTATACTTTTTACTTAACTTAATAAGGCAACAAAAGAAAGAATAGATTTTTATTATTTCTACATATATTTCTACATATTTAGTAGCATTTCTTTGAGACTTCCAAGGGGTCTCGGCCTATTTGGCTTGTTCTTAATCTTTTCTGATTATACTAGAAATCTTATAAGACCCCTTAGAAGTTAGAATTGGATTTATTGGATTGTTTCATCAAGGATGTTAGGGCAGAATTTTTGACTCTGAGCCAGTGATTCCACTATTATTTATTAGTGAACAATAATTCAAGAATTCCTTCATAGAGATAGGGGACATAATTCACATGGATATAGTAAATCTCGCTTGGGCTGCTTTAATGGTAGTCTTTACATTTTCCCTTTCACTCGTAGTATGGGGAAGAAGTGGACTCTAGAAGTACTACTAATTGGAATGAAGTTTAGGAATTAAACAGTATCCATTTTTTTTATATAAATTGTTCAGTTCTGAAAAGCTTTTTCTCGTTGAAATTTCACTCTTTCAACACTATTTCAATTTAAAATTCAATTTTTAAATTGAAATAGAAATAAAAAAATATCTGCATTTCAAAATTCTCTTTGGTTTTAGTGTAGTAATATTATTATGAATAATAGAGTTGAAGAATACTCTTTCAATCAAACAACTATTTCAATTATTTCCGTGTTTGTATTTCAAAAGTAAAAAGAATCCAGAATACTAAAGTAAAAGAAACACAAATGGTAGTAAATTTATTCCAACGGAATTCTTGAGCAATTTTCTATTTTGATGAACCGACCCTTACTAAAATTAGATAGGGACCGAAAAGTTGAACTTTTTATTATTCAACGAGAAAATAGTTCTGTTATTACATTACATAGATACACATTTTCTATCGTAAAGAACACAGATATAGTAGTTCTCTAACGAGATACTACACAGACTAAAATATTATCTTGGGCGAGTCACATATTGCGCACTTCCCGTTTGTTTTAATATTTTGGAAATTTTCTTTATGTTGTACTTGTTTTATTGAACTCACTGTTCAAACGTTAAAAGAGGTTTACTAATCCGCCCCCCTTTTTCGAAATCCGAAGAAGTTTCCATAGACCATCTGTCAACTGATCGATCAATGACTTCTTCGTCGGAATGCTAATAAAAAGATTACGTTATTTTCTTTTATGATACCCATCGAAAAGGCCCTTGATTCTTTTGATCGGGATTCATATTGAAAATACTCAGCAAGCCCGGAATTAGAATCGTATGAGTCGCTTTTCAATTATTTCAAATTGGTTGGAATCAACACAAATTAAATACAAGACAGGTGGATAAAGCAAAGAAATAGGGGGCACTGTATACATTATATAGAATATATAATTGATATCTATATCCCGATACTATTGTAGATTTATCTCTATTAAAATTAAATGAACCCGGATTGGATTACAATACACCTTATATACACTCCAATAACAATAGTAGATAGTATGGTAGAAAGAAATATATGAATCTTTCTACCATACTATCGTATTTGATAGAATATGGCTAATTTGAGTCTGCCCATTTCATTTAATAAGTGAAATTTGAATCCCTTTCTTTTCTTCAATTATTGATAAGAACTAAAAAGTCAAGTTTAATTAAAATTAATCACCTTGGCTGACTGTTTTTACGTATATTATAAGTAAAAAAGCGGTAGGAACTAGAATAAACAGTGCAGTAGCAATAAATGCGAGAATATTTACTTCCATAATCTCATTGTTTCATTTTTCTTTAATTCGCAATAACTCGGGAGTTAATCCCATAGAGATAATAAATCTTTCACTTGTAAATTCAATGGGATGAATTACATCTCGATGATATAGAATCGGATCAATATCATGAATAACAATATCTGCGCTATCAAATCAACCCATCGTCAAGAATTGAATAGTATAACAATAGTATAACATAAGAAGATCTTTTATCCATACCGAACTCAAAATTTTATTCCTGATCCAACCAATAATTCTTTTATTTTTTATTTATCATTCTTTCTTTTCTATAACCTACCGCCCTCTTTGTACAACCATCTGATGAAGTATCATTGAACCGCCCTTACACTTACCATTGATTCTAAACAACCCCCAACAAACAATAGAACCTAAATGAAAAAAAAAAAAAAGGAAGGAGTTAAGTTCTAAACTTCGTTTTTTACTGATCTAATCTTCTTGGAAAACAAAAGAAGGATAATAAAGACGAGTACAAGTTTTGGTAGAAAAAAAGTCGAATATTCCATCAAATTAACTATTTTTTTTTATCTAAAAATTTCAAAAGCTTGTTGTTTCAAGGAAACCCCTTAATAAAAAAAAAAATTGCACCCCCCTAATAAAAAAGCGATCCCTGAAAGTATGTATTCTATTACAATAGAATAACTATGTTAACGTTATTTTATATTGTGCAAATTCCATTTATATATGCACTTCCGGGAAACATACAATACTCTATTCGACAGATCTGGAGTAATAGAAAAGGTCATATCCAGTACAGTATGGTATCTCTTGGACTCCTGAATCGGATGCTACCAATAATTGTCCTCATCCACATATGTCTATCTCCCATCAATCGAATCAGTACTATTCAAAGAAATGGAAATCAAAGAAATGGAAATTCCCCCATTGATGATAAATGTGAAAAAAGAAAAATAAATTAAATTAAATAAAGAAGAGGGATTGCCGTTGGGGATGAAATTCTACGTACTTTCCTTTCACAAAAAATAGAGAGCGGAATTTATATATATTTTTATTGGATCCGTCGGGACTGACGGGGCTCGAACCCGCAGCTTCCGCCTTGACAGGGCGGTGCTCTGACCAATTGAACTACAATCCCAAGTAAATACCATAATAAAATAAAGTATTATGTATACATATTTTTATGATTTTATTCTAACCCTTTCAATTTTGAATTTAGATTCAAATTGGCGCGTTGTAACAGAGCCGTGAGTGATATATTGATACCCATACAGATATGCGCTTTAGTGAGAACGACCTGGATTACTTTCGTTATTGCCAACTAAATGGGATAATTGCTCTTTAAAGGGTTCTTTTACCCTTTCCTTAGATTTTTTTTATACTTACAGATCCCGATATGAATCTAGATCATTATCAAGACCCTAATTTGTTGGAAAAATAGAGTAAATAAATAGTGATATAGATATATCAGAGAAGAAAATTTCTCTTACGTATTTTATTTTTGGATCGGGCATTTATGGAGAGCACAAAATGGGTTATCTGATATCATTTCGTGGTAGATCGGCGAATTTTTGGGCCGAGCTGGATTTGAACCAGCGTAGACATATTGCCAACGAATTTACAGTCCGTCCCCATTAACCGCTCGGGCATCGACCCAGGAAGAATAAATTCCAGGCTTATTGATAATTGATGATCAACTTCCTTTCATAGTACCCTACCCCCAGGGGAAGTCGAATCCCCGCTGCCTCCTTGAAAGAGAGATGTCCTAAACCGCTAGACGATGGGGGCATACCATACTTGCAGGACCGCCATCATACTATGATCATAGTATGAGCAGTTTTAAAAAACTGTCAATAGAATGGAATAGTATGACTCGATACGGAGGATCTTTCCGTCTTTCACGTGGCTATAACATTTTTTTTTTCAACAATAACAATAAGACTAAATTAGTTCATAATTTAGTTCAGGGGCTGCGCCAAATTTATTTATCAATCATTCAATCAACTATGTTAGATCTCTGTTAAATTAGTGAGTACATGTATCAATCAAATGAATTTCGTTATGATATCAATTAGGATAGGAAACAATTCATTATATTGCTATTTATAAAATCCAAGCCTAGAATTGGACAAATTTTTCATTTCTGAACGAACCACTATACGTATAAGATATAGTCTTATATGTACATATATTATAATAAGTATATATATTAAACTCCTAGTGACTTTATTCAGTAATTGAATCAAACAAGCCCTTTTAACTCAGTGGTAGAGTAACGCCATGGTAAGGCGTAAGTCATCGGTTCAAATCCGATAAGGGGCTTTGATTTTTTCATAAATCAAAAAACTCCGGTGGTAGTATTCCTATTTGAAGTACGAATAAAGTTATTGTGTATATTTGTAATAAAAAAGTAACAAATTATATAATTTAATATCATTATATAAATTTTAATATACTAATAAATTATAGTATAGTTATAAATTTGCTAATCTTATTATAATGAATTATAAATTATAATAAATACGGGTAAGTCGTCTACTTGAATAAAATATTCCAATTACGTTACCTATTTTCCAGTATTCCAATTAAATCGATTAGAAATCAACAAAAGAAAAAGTAAGTGGACCTAACCCATTGCATCATAATTCTATTCACTATTCTGATATTAAAATTCGATAGAGATAAAATTGGATCCTTTTTTTTAGTATTTTCATATTTCTTTGGACTACGCGGGAATCTGTCGA